AAACCCTATAGGTTGACGCCACAAATTCCATCCCCAAAAACCATATTTTGATTGAGCCTCAACTATATCAACTGTACTTAAACTGTTAGATAATCATAGTAGGTGATAACATCACTGTTACCATCGCTATTTCAGAACCGTACATGAGATTTTCACCTCATACGGCTCCCCTGGGGCCATAAATAAATCTAAGGACCGAGTCGGTATTATTTATCTTGATATATTTATAGGATAAATAGGTTCCAAATCTAGCAAAGGCCCTGAATTAGACCGCTTAAATTCTGTCTGTTATATAATAATAAATAAAAAAAACTACGTCTGAATCGATCTTATCCTTTATTTAATAAATTTAATAAATAATTTAAATTCTTATTTGTTAAGTAATAACTTTTAGTCTTCAATAAAATACTGCTTGTAGAAATATCAATAACCCGTCGTTTTCAATTATGAAAAATAATTAGACATTCTATTAGTTTAGTTGATGAATTATGACACTAATTCTATCTCCATGACTATGTATATAGGAAAGAAAGAATAAAATAAAAGAATAAAAAAAAGATCTCTCTTTTTTTTTGTAATTATATTTTTTCTATTTTTTTTTCATTCCTATTCTTCTTTCTTTTATTAAAAAGAAAATGGGGATTCTAAGAAAAAGGGGGAGCTTACAAAATAAAGGATTATTTCGTTTCCGATAGTCATTTATTTTAATTGGTGGATAGGAGTATACTCTGGATCGGAATCGTTGGGAGTACTGCCTGATCATTTCTACTAACTTAAAGCCCCAATTAGTATTCTTTTTATATTATGTGTAAATGTCCTTTGGGATAAATTACATAATCGCTATTACTAATCCTTTGCGTAGTTTGGCATTTCTAACCATCCACTCATTTTTGCTAAACCCCCCGCTTTATGGTAATGCAAACAAATGTTAGTAAAAACCGAATAGGGTTGATTTTTTTGAACCCGCTTCAAGCTAGGATGACATGACTAATCAACCAATCTTGGGGTAAACGGTTTCTTCTTCTTCTGTTTATTTATGCTCAACTCTTTAATTCTTCTTATACATCGAAGACGAGACTCAATAATTTTACTGCAAATATATATTATATAGCTGTTTTCTTTCACTCATATAACTATATAATTTAATATAATTTAATTCATTAATCCAAAATCCAAATAATGAATTAAAAATGAAGATATCTATGCAATTTATTTCAACTCTTTTTCTATAACGACTAGAAAGAAAGGAATAGGGAAAAGTTTATGTTTCAACGAATCGCACGTAGAGCTATTGATAATACACATAGGGTTAATGGTATTTCATAACTAATCGATTGAGCAGCAGCTCGTAGACCACCTAAAAAGGAATATTTATTATTTGAACCATATCCTGACATAAGAAGTCCAATGGGAGCAATACTTGAAACCGCAATCCATAAAAAAACCCCGATATTGAGATCGGATAAAACAAGGCGATAGTCAAAAGGAATTACTGAATAACTTAGTAGAATTGATATGACTGCTATGGATGGTCCGATACTGAATAAACGAGTATCTCCTCTAGATGGAAGAAGATTCTCTTTGAAAAGTAGTTTTGTCCCATCTGCTAGAGCTTGAAGAACTCCCAAAGGACCGGCGTATTCGGGTCCAATACGTTGTTGCAGCCCTGCGGATATTTCTCTTTCTAACCATACAATTACTAGTACGCCTATTGTGATTCCCAATACAAGAGTCAAAATAGGAACAAGCACCCATATAATTCCATAGACCTCTTTTAAGGATTCCACTCTGTAAAAAGAATTGATATCTTGTATTTCCGTTGTATCAATTATCATTTCAACGATCAACTTCTCCCATAATGATATCTATGCTACCTAGTATTGTCATAATATCAGCCAATTTCATTCTTTTAACTAACTGAGGAAGAATTTGCAAATTGATAAAACCCGGCGGGCGAATTTTACATCTCCAAGGAAAACCACTCTGATCCCCTATCAGAAAAATTCCCAATTCGCCCTTTGGGGCTTCGACTCTCACATAAAGTTCTTGTTTCGGCAATTCAAAAATAGGAGAAGGTTTTTTACTAATGAATCGATATTCAAAATCATGCCATTCTGGATACCTTTCTCTATCAAAGTATCGGATTTCTAAATTCTCATAGGGACCCCCAGGAATTCCTTCTAGAGCCTGTTGAATAATTTTTATGGATTCTGTCATTTCACCAATTCGGACTAAATAACGAGCTAATGAATCCCCTTCTTTTTGCCATTGGACTTCCCAATCCAATTCGTCGTAACACTCATAATGATCAACTTTACGAAGATCCCATTGTATTCCGGAAGCTCGCAGCATTGGTCCTGATAAACCCCAATTTATTACTTCGTCTCTACCAATAATTCCTACGCCCTCAACGCGTTCTAAAAAAATAGGATTTCGTGTAATAAGTTTTTGATATTCAGTAACTCCTGTAAAAAAATAATGGCAGAAATCCAAACATTTATCTATCCAGCCATAAGGTAGATCAGCCGCTACCCCTCCGATACGAAAATAATTATGCATCATTCTCATACCAGTGGCAGCTTCGAATAGATCATATATGAATTCTCTTTCTCTGAAAATATAGAAGAAAGGAGTTTGTGCACCAATATCTGCCATAAAGGGTCCGAGCCATAACAGATGAGAAGCTATACGACTCAATTCCAACATAATTACTCTGATATAACTGGCTCTTTTAGGTACTTGAATATTTCCTAACTGTTCTGGCCCATTTACAGTTATTGCTTCTGTGAACATAGTAGCTAAATAATCCCAACGAGTTACATAAGGCAGATATTGTACAATTGTTCGGTTTTCCGCAATTTTTTCCATTCCTCTGTGTAAATAACCCAATATTGGTTCACAGTCAATAACATCTTCACTGTCCAGAGTAACGATGAGTCGAAGAACACCATGCATTGACGGGTGGTGGGGGCCCATATTGACTATCATGAGATCTTTTCTTGTAGCTGGTATATTCATAAGTTTTTCCTCGATTCATTCTTCCGTGAATTGCGTAAAACGAAAAAAAAATTCATCAAAATTCAAGATCTAATAAATCAAATAATTAAAAATGACTCTTCAAATTAACGAAAAATTAAAAATTAACGAATTCTTGATTCCCGAATACCCAACCTATTAATTAAGTTTTTATAACGTACTCTATTTTTCTTTGACAAATAAGACAGCAGCCGTTGACGTTTTCCCAGAATTTTACGTAGACCTCTTTGAGATAAATAGTCTTTTCTGTGCAATTCCAAATGTGAAGTAAGTCGTCTTATTTTATTGGTGAAACTCAATACTTGGAATTCAACGGATCCCCTGTTTTCTTCTTTTTCTTCTTTTTCTTCTTGCGAAATAATTGAGATGAATGAATTTTTTACCATAAATAGGAATCGCCCCTCTCTTTTTTTGAGATATTTTTATCGATATATATATATATTTCTTGATCAGTAATAATAATGCCACTCATTTGAATTTGATATACACAATAATCGTAATTTCGTTAAGAATTCTTAATTTTGTCAAATAAAATTACTTAATTTATTACTCAATAATCAATCCCATTTTTAAAATTGGATTCGGATAGGATATCCTATACAAAAGTATAGTCTATTTCTGTACTCACAAAAAAAAATAAACAATAATTTAGACTTAAAAAAAATCAGAAGATTTTGTTGATTCATTTTAGATCGAATTAATATAATGACTTTTCAATCGCGGATACATACGAATCCTTGTCATACTGAAACGACTGCCATTATTGGTATCAAACCAATAGCGATTCATACAAGCTAAATCTTCTAATCGATAATTGGGCCAAAGAAAGAACTTTAATTTAATTAGTTTATTTTTACCTCTATCAAGATTTTTTCTTTTATTCAACAAAACTTGATCGAAATTTGTTACCTTATTTCCATTGCATCCATTGCAAAATACTGTATTTCTATGGATATTGTTTCTATTCCTAGAATTGAAAAAAATTAGAATTCTCAATTCTCTACGATGCCTCGGGGATAAAATATTTTCAAGAACAAGCAAATCATAATGATTTTTGTCTCTATTTCCATTCATTTTTTGATGTATTGCAATGGATTCATAAAAATTCTTCTTATTTTTATCAACTAGGTATCTTTGATTAATTTGATGCTTACTCTTATGAACCAATGAAATACCTATGGTTTGATATATAATAAATTTTCCATCATTTTTTACAGACAGACGAACTGGTTCAATAATCAATATTCCCCTTTTCATCACTTCTGTAAGAGGTAAATCCTTATGGACTGTCATAATATCCAGATTCATTTCGTCCCTTTGAATAGCGGATATAACAATTTCTCTTGGATTTGTCATTCTAAGCAGGAGACAATATACTTTGATGTTATTGATGATTCTTTGATTTAAATAATCATTCCATCTCAATTGAAAATTCAAATACCTTTTTAGTAAGAGCTCAAGCTCTGCTTCTATTTTATTCCTGTATTGCTTTTTGTTTCTACGTTTTTTCATGTCTGATCCCGTATAATCTTCTTCAACATCTTTTTCTTTTTTTTTTTCTTGGTTTGAGAGAGCTGATTCAAGATCTGCTTGGTCCGCTAATTCTTTTTCTCCTTGATTTTTATTTTCTAATTCAAAAGTCTTTTTTTCATTCGATAATATAAAAATATCGCTTTTTTTCTTTCCAGTGATACTTTTATGTTTCTTAACATTTTTATTTACATTAAAATTGAAAAGAAGTAATTTGATTGGTATGACCCACGGTTTAATCTTATATGTATTATAAAGTATCACAAATTCTGGGAATAACCAAAGTTCTAGATTCGATATGGGACGACTTAGTATTTCTTCATTCATTCCCATCCAATCCACAAGAGGTTTTTTTTGATTGAATGGGTTAATTTTTTGATCTTGATGAATCGTGAAATAAAAAAGACCTTTCTTTTTCTTATCAATTTTATCGATTATTTGATAATTATTAACCCCAGTCTTAGTCTTAGTATTTTTATTTCTGTTGGTGACAGTATCAATATCGACCCAGGCCCCAATATCGGTCTTCTTTCTAAGACAAAAATTGAGAATTTTCCAATCAAAATATTTTCGATCCATATCTTTTTTTCTATCTATACTATCATCTTCTCCTAGATAATTATTGATAAGGATACCTTCCAGCATATCAAATAGTTTGTGTTTAGGCGTATTGTAAGTATAAGAAATCTCTTGGTTATTATTTACTTGTAATGGCAATCCATAAATATATGAGTCTTTCTTATCCTCATAATTAATCGATTTATATGAAAAAAGATCATATCTATATTGTTTTTTAAAATTTTCTTTTTGATTTAGTAATAAATCTATTTCAAAATCATTTTGTTTTTCATAATGAATTAATCGGTTTTTTTCATATGAATCACATTTGTTTAAATCTTTATTTTTAGCCGTACGGCATTGATATTGATTGACTCTATTTCGCCATTTTTGCGGTACTAATCGTGACCATCTAATCTGAGATAAATCATATTGATATTGATAATGATCCTTTAGCCAGTTTTTCCATTCATTAATTACAGAATTTCGAAGGTTCTTATGTTGTCTTAATTCGGAATCAAATATTTCTTGCGTTCCAACAAAATACTCTTTTATTTCATTCTTAATAAAAAAATATGTTCTGTAATATTTAAAGACAGATCTTAACTTATATAAGTTACTGACTTGGGTTTGTGATAATTTGTAGAATACATATGCTTGTGACAAGTAAGATAAGTCCAAAAAAATATGTGAATTCTTATTAATACAAGGTGACCTTTTTATAGTTGAAATAAAGTTAATTATACTTTGATTTGTTTTATCAATTCTTTCTCGATTTGCTTCATTATTGTAAATGTATTTAGTAATAATTTTTTTTGTTAATTCAATAAAAAGCTGTGCATTGATTCTAGGGGTATTAATGATACGCAGAAAGATATACATAGATATCTTTTCAATAAAAAATTTTAAAAAATGATGGGATTTACGAAGTAATCGAATATTTTTTCTTTTTAATATCCGCCAAATATTTTTTGGTGATTCTAATCTTTTATCTTCATAACTTATTTTGTTAGGGTTAAGATTTATCTCTCGAGTTATAAACTCTCTTTTCTTGTCTTTTTTCATTTTTTCTATTTGATTTATGATTGTATTTGTTCTATTAGTTAGATTTTTAATCCTTTTTTCTGTCAATGAGTAAGTTGCCCAATCCATAGATCGAATTTCAATAGACGATTCGGGAATAATTTTATTATGTATTATCGAATCTTTTTCTTTTTTAGTTTCACTCAATTCGTATATTCCTAGTTTTTTCAATCCAAATAATATAATTTGGTTTCTTTTTGAAAATTCTTTTATTATTTTTTTTAGAAATATAATGCTTTTGAGGACCCATTTTTTTGTTTCTTTTGCTTTTGCTACATTTATAAATGTAGCATTTATAAAAAATTTTGTTCTTTCTTTTAAAACTCTTAGAACTAAAAAACATTTTTTTTTTAATTTGAATTTCTTTTTTTCGAATTCTTTAAAAATGGGTTCAAAAAACGAAAGTTGTTTTCGGGGAGAACCACAAGGCAGTTCAGCTTCCATTCCCAAAACTGTTAAAAAACAAAAATCATTTTTTTGTCCTTTCCCTTTCTTTTTAATTGGATCTTTATGAGGGGATCGTAACTTAGATCTGTGCCAAGGTTTCAGACGAAAAGGAAATAGTATCTTTATCTGAATACCGTCTGTTAACCAGTTTTTCGGAAATTCTTTTTCGGATAATTGAACGCCATTATAGGTGCATTTAACATGGATTTCTTTATTCAAATCCTTTAAATCCTCGGACCATTCGGGAAATTGAAATAATAATATACGAACAATATTTTTAGCTATTATTAATGAAGGTAATAGAATATATTTTCTAAAAATTGATTGGATTACTAATAAAAAACCTCTTATTACTTGAGCAAAGAAAAAGCTATCCCAAGCTTCTGCTATTTCTATACGAATTTTTTTCTCTCTTTTGTATTTTTCGTTTTTGTCCTCCTCTTTTTTCTCACTTTCTTTTGTCTTTTCCTTTGTATAATCCGAAATTTTTAATTCCTTCTTTTTCCAAATCCAATTTAAAAAAATGATTTTCATCAGCTCGGGAATATCAAAATAAAAAAAAAGGGGTTTGTCTAGTCTATCCAAAAAAAGAGGGGAATGCACATTTGCTTGAAACAGTTCCCAAATAATCGTTTTACGTCTTTGAGCTCGCACGGAGCCCTTTATTATATCTCGACGAAAATCCGATTGTTGTGAATAACGTATCAAAGCCAACTCTTCAGCTTGATCAGAATTATTAGTCTCTTTGTTATTAGTATAAGGATCGGTATTCTCCGGAATATCAGTAAAAATCACGACACGTTTGGCTTTTCTTGAACGAATTTGATGATTCGTTGGCCCATTTTT